GTCCCTGTAGCTTAAACCAAAGCATGGTGCTGAAGACACCAAGACGGATACCATTCTCCCAAGGACAAAAGACTTAGTCCTAACCTTACTGTTAATTCTTGCCAAACACATACATGCAAGTATCCGCGCCCCAGTGCAAAAACCCCCGCACTCTTACCAAGACTAAAGGAGCAGGTATCAGGCACACCATACACCGTAGCCCAAGACACCCCGCCAAGCCACACCCCCACGGGTACTCAGCAGTAGTTAACATTAAGCAATAGGCGAAAGCCTGACTTAGTTAAAGCAACCCCAGGGTCGGTAAATCTTGTGCCAGCCACCGCGGTCACACAAGAGACCCAAGTTAACCGTACACGGCGTAAAGAGTGGCCCCAGATTATCCCAGCCAACTAAGACCAAACCATCAGCCTAAGCTGTCACAAGCCCAAGGCACCCCGAAGCCCAGCCTACACACGATCTTAGTACCCACGATCAATCCCACCCCACGAAAGCTAGGGCACAAACTGGGATTAGATACCCCACTATGCCTAGCCCTAAATCTTGATATTTTACTTACACAAATATCCGCCCGAGAACTACGAGCACAAACGCTTAAAACTCTAAGGACTTGGCGGTGCCCTAAACCCACCTAGAGGAGCCTGTTCTATAATCGATAATCCACGATACACCCGACCACTTCTTGCCAAAACAGCCTACATACCGCCGTCGCCAGCCCACCTCCAATGAGAGCACAACAGTGGACCCAAAAACCCACACCCGCTAACAAGACAGGTCAAGGTATAGCCTATGAAGTGGAAGAAATGGGCTACATTTTCTAAAATAGAACAAACCCCAACGGAAGGAGACCTGAAACCTGTCTCCAGAAGGCGGATTTAGCAGTAAAGGAAAACAATCAAGTTCCCTTTAAGCTGGTCCTAGGGCACGTACACACCGCCCGTCACCCTCTTCACAAGCCCACGATAAAACTAACTAACACAAAACCAACCGCTAAAGACGAGGTAAGTCGTAACAAGGTAAGTGTACCGGAAGGTGCACTTAGCATACCAAGGCGTAGCTACAACATAAAGCATTCAGCTTACACCTGAAAGATATCTGCTACCCACCAGATCGCCTTGAAGCCTACCCTAGCTCCGCCAAACCACCACCAAAAACCCACTAACCCACCTAACTAAAACATTACCCCAAGCCCAGTATAGGCGATAGAAAAGCTCAACTCGGACGCTATAGATAAGAGTACCGTAAGGGAAAGATGAAATAGCAATGAAAACCACAGCACAACACAGCAAAGATAAACCCTTGTACCTCTTGCATCATGATCTAGCAAGAACACCCAGACAAAGAGAACTTAAGCCTGCCACCCCGAAACCCAAGCGAGCTACTCACAAGCAGCTATCCTGAGCGAACCCGTCTCTGTTGCAAAAGAGTGGGATGACTTGTCAGTAGAGGTGAAAAGCCAACCGAGCTGGGTGATAGCTGGTTGCTTGCTAAGAGAACTTAAGTTCCCCCTTAGTCCACTTCCCCCCAGAACAAACCAACCTAACCTCCCCTGTAACAGACTAAGAGCTAATTAAAGGGGGTACAGCCCCTTTAACAAAGGACACAACCTCCACCAGCGGATAACCCCCCTACACCACACCCCGTGGGCCCTAAAGCAGCCACCCCCAAAGAGTGCGTCAAAGCTCCAAACCAAAGATTCAAAAACGACATGACTCCCTACACCCCAGCAAGCCAACCTATCTCTATAGGCGAATCAATGCTAGAACGAGTAACCAGGATACCTCATCCCCTTAAGCGCCAGCCTGCACACCATTAACAGCACAAACCACAATACCAACCCCCCCGACATTGAACACACCCTGTCAATCCAACCCAGGGGCGCACAACTAGGACGATCTAAATCTGCAAAAGGAACTCGGCAAACCCAAGGCCCGACTGTTTACCAAAAACATAGCCTTCAGCCAAACAAGTATTGAAGGTGATGCCTGCCCAGTGACACTCAGTTCAACGGCCGCGGTATCCTAACCGTGCAAAGGTAGCGCAATCAATTGTCCCATAAATCGGGACTTGTATGAACGGCTAAACGAGGCCTTAACTGTCTCCTGCAGACAATCAGTGAAACTGATCTCCCCGTGCAAAAGCGAGGATGTATACATAAGACGAGAAGACCCTGTGGAACTTCAAAATCAATAGCCACCACACACCCAACCCCAAACCTACTGGCCCACCACCAAGCAACGCTGGCTAATATTTTTAGGTTGGGGCGACCTTGGAGAAAAACAGACCCTCCAAAATCAAGGCCACATCCCTTAACCAAGAGCCACCCCTCAACGTACCAACAGTGTTCAGACCCAATAAAATTGATCAATGGACCAAGCTACCCCAGGGATAACAGCGCAATCTCCCCCAAGAGCCCCTATCGACGGGGAGGTTTACGACCTCGATGTTGGATCAGGACATCCTAGTGGTGCAGCCGCTACTAAGGGCTCGTTTGTTCAACGATTAACAGTCCTACGTGATCTGAGTTCAGACCGGAGCAATCCAGGTCGGTTTCTATCTATGACCAGCCTTCCCTAGTACGAAAGGACCGGAAAGGCAGGGCCAATACCCCAAGCACGCCCTCTCCCCAAGTGATGCCCCCAACTAAATCACCAAAGGACCACACTCACCCCCCAAGAAAACGGTCGCTAGTGTAGCAGAGCCCGGCAAATGCAAAAGACTTAAACCCTTTACTTCAGAGGTTCAAATCCTCTCTCTAGCTACCACCATGGCCTGACCAAACATCCCCCTAACATATCCAATCATAGTACTAACCTACATCCTCCCAATCCTAATCGCCGTGGCATTCCTCACACTCGTAGAACGAAAAATCCTAAGCTATATGCAATCCCGAAAGGGACCAAACATTGTGGGGCCCTTTGGATTACTACAGCCCGTAGCCGACGGCATCAAACTATTCATCAAAGAACCCATCCGCCCCTCTACATCTTCACCACTCCTGTTCATCATAACCCCTATACTAGCCCTCCTCCTTGCACTAACAATCTGAACCCCCCTCCCCTTACCATTCTCCCTCACAGACCTAAACCTAGGCCTCCTCTTACTCCTAGCAATATCCAGCCTAGCAGTCTACTCCATCCTATGATCAGGGTGAGCATCAAATTCAAAATACGCCCTAATTGGTGCACTACGAGCGGTATCACAAACCATCTCCTACGAAGTAACCCTGGCCATCATCCTCCTATCCGTAGTCATACTTACCGGAAACTACACCATAACTACCCTCACCACATCACAAGAACCCCTATACCTCATATTCTCCTCTTGACCCCTCGCAATAATATGGTACATTTCAACCCTGGCCGAAACAAACCGCTCCCCATTTGACCTCACAGAAGGAGAATCAGAACTAGTATCGGGCTTTAACGTAGAGTACTCCGCAGGACCATTCGCCCTATTCTTCCTAGCCGAATACGCAAACATCATACTAATAAACACACTAACCGCTCTCCTATTCCTAAACCCAAGCGCACTCAACCCACCCATAGAACTATTCCCACTCATCCTGGCTACAAAAACCCTACTCCTCTCATCGAGCTTCCTATGAATTCGAGCCTCATACCCACGATTCCGATACGACCAACTCATACACCTACTATGAAAAAACTTCCTCCCACTAACCCTGTCCCTCCACCTCTGACACACTAGCATACCAATCTCTTACGCGGGCCTACCTCCTTACACAAGGAAATGTGCCCGAACTGTAGGGATCACTATGATAAAGTGAACATAGAGGTACACCAGCCCTCTCATTTCCTAATAACATTAGAAAAGTAGGAATCGAACCTACACAAAAGGAATCAAAATCCTCCATACTTCCTCTATATTATTTCCTAGTAAGGTAAGCTAACAAAGCTATCGGGCCCATACCCCGAAAATGATGGTTCAACCCCTTCCCTCACTAATGAGTCCACTCACAAACCTTATCTCGACCATAAGCCTACTCCTTGGAACAACAATCACAATCACAAGCAACCACTGAATAATAGCCTGAACAGGACTAGAACTCAACACTCTAGCCATCATCCCCCTAATCTCAAAATCCCACCACCCACGAGCTATCGAAGCCTCAACCAAATACTTCCTGACACAAGCAGCTGCCTCAGCACTAGTACTATTTTCAAGCATAGCCAACGCGCAACACACCGGACAATGAGACATCACTCAACTCACCTACCCCCCATCCCAACTCCTACTAACCACCGCAATCGCCATCAAACTGGGCCTAACCCCATTCCACTTCTGATTTCCCGAAGTACTTCAAGGGTCATCCATCACCACAGCCCTACTCCTTTCAACATTAATAAAACTCCCACCAACCGCCATCCTCCTCTTAACATCCCACTCAACAAACCCAACACTACTCACCACCATATCCATTATATCCATTGCCCTAGGTGGCTGAATAGGCCTCAACCAAACACAAACCCGAAAAATCCTAGCCTTCTCATCCATCTCCCACCTAGGCTGAATAACCATTATCATCACCTACAACCCAAAACTAACCCTACTAGCCTTTTACACCTACATCCTAATAACAACCTCAATCTTCCTCACCCTAAACACAACCAACACCCTAAAACTACCAACACTAATAACCTCATGAACTAAAACCCCTATACTAAACACAACCCTCTTCCTAACACTCCTATCACTAGCAGGCCTCCCTCCCCTAACAGGCTTCCTACCAAAATGACTCATCATCCAAGAACTCACCAAACAAGAAATAACCCCAACAGCCACAATCATCTCCATACTCTCACTCCTAGGACTTTTCTTCTACCTACGCCTAGCATACTGCTCAACAATCACACTCCCCCCCAACCCCTCAAACAAAATAAAACAATGATCCCCTAAAAAACCAGTCAACATCCTAATTCCCACACTCACCTCTCTATCTATCTCACTCCTGCCACTCTCCCCAATAATCCTCACCACCATTTAAGAAACTTAGGATAATATCAAACCAAAGGCCTTCAAAGCCTTAAACAAGAGTTAAACCCTCTTAGTTTCTGCTAAGATCCGCAGGACATTAACCTGCATCTCCTGAATGCAACCCAGACACTTTCATTAAGCTAGGACCTTAACTAGGCAGGTGGGCCTCGATCCCACGATAGTCCTAGTTAACAGCTAGGCATCCTAAACCATCAGACTTCTGCCTACAACAAAAGACCCTGATGTGCTCTAAACACATATCGATGGGCTTGCAACCCAGCATGAACTTCACTACAGAGTCGATAAGAAGAGGAATCAAACCTCTGTAAAAAGGACTACAGCCTAACGCTTAAACATTCAGCCATCTTACCACTTTACCTGTGACCCTAAATCGATGACTATTTTCAACCAACCACAAAGACATCGGCACCCTCTACCTAATCTTCGGCGCATGAGCTGGCATAGTCGGCACCGCCCTAAGCCTCCTCATCCGAGCAGAGCTAGGCCAACCAGGAACTCTGCTAGGAGACGACCAAATCTACAACGTAATTGTTACCGCCCATGCCTTTGTAATAATCTTCTTCATGGTAATACCGATTATAATCGGAGGGTTCGGAAACTGATTAGTCCCCCTTATAATCGGCGCCCCCGATATAGCATTCCCACGAATGAACAACATAAGCTTCTGACTACTCCCCCCATCCTTCCTCCTCCTCCTAGCCTCATCCACCGTAGAGGCAGGCGCTGGCACAGGATGGACAGTCTACCCCCCCTTAGCCGGAAACCTTGCCCACGCCGGAGCTTCAGTAGACCTGGCCATCTTCTCCCTCCATCTGGCCGGAGTATCATCCATCCTCGGAGCAATTAACTTTATCACCACGGCCATTAACATAAAACCCCCCGCCCTATCACAATACCAAACCCCACTATTCGTATGATCCGTCCTAATCACAGCAGTACTCCTCCTACTCTCCCTACCAGTCCTAGCCGCCGGCATCACGATACTCCTCACAGACCGCAACCTAAATACCACCTTCTTCGACCCTGCAGGAGGAGGAGACCCCATCCTATACCAACACCTATTCTGATTCTTCGGACACCCAGAAGTGTATATTCTAATCCTCCCAGGATTTGGAATTATCTCACACGTCGTAGCTTACCACGCAGGAAAAAAAGAACCATTCGGCTACATAGGAATAGTATGAGCTATACTATCAATCGGATTCCTAGGGTTTATCGTATGAGCCCACCACATATTCACTGTAGGAATAGACGTAGACACCCGAGCATACTTCACATCCGCCACCATAATCATCGCCATCCCAACCGGAATCAAAGTGTTCAGCTGACTGGCCACACTACACGGAGGAACCATCAAATGAGACCCCCCCATACTATGAGCCCTTGGATTTATCTTCCTATTTACTATCGGGGGGCTCACAGGAATCGTCCTAGCCAACTCTTCACTAGACATTGCCCTACACGACACATATTACGTAGTAGCACACTTCCACTATGTCCTGTCAATAGGCGCTGTCTTTGCCATCCTGGCAGGATTCACCCACTGGTTCCCCCTATTTACCGGATACACCCTAAACCAAACATGGGCCAAGGCCCACTTCGGGGTCATATTCACAGGAGTAAACCTAACCTTCTTCCCCCAACACTTCCTAGGACTAGCAGGCATACCACGACGATACTCCGACTACCCAGACGCCTACACACTATGAAACACCCTATCATCTATTGGCTCACTAATCTCAATAACAGCTGTAATTATACTAACATTCATCATCTGAGAAGCCTTTGCCTCTAAACGAAAAGTCTCACAACCAGAACTAACCTCCACCAACATCGAGTGAATCCACGGCTGCCCACCCCCATACCACACCTTCGAGGAACCTGCCTTCGTCCAAGTACAAGAAAGGAAGGAGTCGAACCCTCATACACTGGTTTCAAGCCAGCTGCATACTAAACCACTTATGCTTCTTTCTCAATGAGGTGTTAGTAAATCCATTACGTGGCCCTGTCAAAGCCAAGTCACAGGTGAAACCCCCGTACACCTCCACATGGCCAACCACTCACAACTAGGATTCCAAGATGCCTCATCCCCAATCATAGAAGAGCTAGTCGAATTCCACGACCACGCCCTCATAGTTGCCCTAATAATCTGCAGCCTTGTCCTATACCTTTTAACCCTTATATTAATAGAGAAACTCTCATCAAACACCGTTGATGCCCAAGAAGTCGAACTAATCTGAACAATCCTCCCAGCTATCGTCCTCATCCTACTCGCCCTACCCTCCCTACAAATCCTATACATAATGGACGAAATCGACGAACCAGATCTAACCCTAAAAGCTATTGGACACCAATGATACTGATCATACGAATACACCGACTTCAAGGACCTCTCATTTGACTCATACATAATCCCCACAACAGAACTCCCACTAGGACACTTCCGACTCCTAGAAGTCGACCACCGCGTCGTCATCCCAATAGAATCCCCAATCCGTGTGATCATCACTGCCGACGACGTACTCCACTCATGAGCTGTGCCCTCACTGGGTGTAAAAACCGACGCCATCCCAGGACGACTCAACCAAACATCATTCACCACCACCCGCCCAGGGGTCTTCTATGGCCAATGCTCAGAGATCTGCGGGGCTAACCACAGCTTCATGCCTATCGTAATTGAATCCACCCCCCTCACCCACTTTGAAGCCTGATCATCCCTACTAGCCTCCTAATCATTAAGAAGCTATGCATCAGCACTAGCCTTTTAAGCTAGATAAAGAGGGCAATCCTCCCTCCTTAATGACATGCCCCAACTCAACCCAAACCCATGGTTTTCCATCATAATCATATCATGATTAGCATTTTCCCTAATCATCCAACCCAAAATACTCTCATTCACCTCCACAAACCCCCCCATTAACAAAACACCCACAACCACCAAAAACAACCCCTGAACCTGACCATGATCCTAACATTCTTCGACCAATTCTCAAGCCCATACCTACTAGGAATCCCACTAATCCTACTATCAATACTGCTCCCCTCCCTCCTCCTCCCCACACCCAGCAACCGATGAATCACTAATCGCCTATCCACCCTACAACTGTGAACCATCAACACCATTACCAAACAACTTATAACCCCATTAAACAAACCAGGGCACAAATGAGCCCTCATCCTAACATCACTTATAACTCTTCTCCTAATAATCAACCTCCTAGGCCTACTACCATATACATTCACCCCAACCACCCAACTATCAATAAACATAGCCCTTGCACTCCCACTCTGACTTGCCACCCTACTCACAGGCCTACGAAACCAACCAACAGCCTCCCTAGGACACCTCCTACCAGAAGGCACCCCCACCCCGCTAATTCCAGCCCTAATCATAATCGAAACCATTAGCCTCTTCATCCGTCCACTAGCCCTAGGGGTCCGCCTCACAGCAAACCTCACCGCAGGACACCTACTTATCCAACTCATCTCAACAGCCACCATCACCCTCCTTCCCATTATACCCACAGTATCCATTCTCACCGCCACAATTCTCCTCCTACTAACTGTCCTAGAAGTGGCAGTAGCCATAATCCAAGCTTACGTCTTCGTCCTCTTACTGAGCTTATACCTACAAGAGAACATCTAATGGCCCACCAAGCACACTCCTACCACATAGTAGACCCAAGCCCATGACCCATCTTCGGGGCAATCGCTGCCCTACTCACCACCTCCGGATTAATCATGTGATTTCACTATAACTCCTCACAACTACTAACACTAGGACTACTATCAACTGCTCTAGTCATACTTCAATGATGACGAGACATCGTACGAGAAGGCACATTCCAAGGCCACCACACACTAACAGTCCAAAAAAGCCTACGATACGGAATAATCCTCTTCATTACATCAGAAGTATTCTTCTTCCTTGGCTTCTTCTGAGCTTTCTTCCACTCTAGCCTAGCACCAACTCCAGAACTAGGCAGCCAATGACCCCCCACCGGAATCACACCACTAAACCCCCTAGAAGTACCACTACTTAACACAGCCATTCTATTGGCCTCAGGCGTTACCGTAACCTGAGCCCACCACAGCATCACAGAAGGCAACCAAAAACAAGCAATCCAAGCACTAACACTCACCGTCCTACTAGGCCTATACTTCACCATCCTACAAGCAACAGAATACTACGAGGCGCCCTTCTCAATCGCCGATGGTGTATATGGTTCAACCTTCTTTGTGGCCACAGGATTCCACGGACTCCACGTCATCATTGGCTCCTCATTCCTTCTAATCTGCCTCCTACGATTAATTAAATTCCACTTCACACCCAACCACCACTTCGGATTCGAAGCAGCAGCCTGATACTGACACTTCGTAGACATTATCTGACTATTCCTCTACATAACCATCTACTGATGAGGATCCTGCTCTTCTAGTATATCCATTACAATAGACTTCCAATCTCTAAAATCTGGTAAAACCCCAGAGAAGAGCAATTAACATAGTCACATTCACACTCACCTCGACCCTAACCCTCAGCATAGCTCTAACCTCGATCAACTTCTGACTCACCCAAACAAACCCCGACTCAGAAAAACTATCACCCTATGAGTGTGGATTCGACCCACTAGGATCTGCTCGACTCCCATTCTCCATCCGATTCTTCCTCAGTAGCCATCCTATTCCTACTATTCGACCTAGAAATCGCCCTACTACTACCCCTACCATGAGCCATCCAACTAAAATACCCAACCACCACCCTAATATGAACCTCCATTATCATCCTCTTGCTAACCCTTGGCCTAATTTATGAATGAGCACAGGGAGGATTAGAGTGGGCAGAATAAGGAAGTTAGTCTAAAACAAGACAGCTGATTTCGACTCAACAAATCATAGACTACCCTATGACTTCCTCCATGTCTCCCCTCCACCTAAGCTTCTACTCAGCCTTTACTCTAAGCAGCCTAGGGCTAGCCTTCCACCGAGCCCACCTTATCTCCGCCCTACTATGTCTAGAGAGCATAATACTATCAATATACGTCGCCCTATCAACCTGACCCATCGAAAACCAAACACCATCCTTCACCCTCATACCAATCCTAATATTAACATTCTCTGCATGCGAGGCCGGCACCGGACTGGCAATGCTTGTGGCCTCCACACGAACACACGGCTCTGACCATCTGCAGAATCTCAACCTCCTACAATGCTAAAAATTATCCTACCAACAGTAATACTCCTACCAACAGCCCTCCTCTCACCCCCTAAACTTCTATGGGCCAACACCACAATGCACAGCATACTGATCGCTGCCCTAAGCCTCCAATGACTAACCCCCTCATACCACCCATACAAAAACCTCACCCAATGAGCTGGCACCGACCAGACATCCTCCCCTCTACTAGTACTGTCCTGCTGACTTCTACCACTCATAATCCTAGCAAGCCAGAATCACCTACAACACGAACCCCTCGCACGAAAACGAACCTTCACACTAACTATAATCATAGTACAACCCCTCATCATCCTAGCATTCTCAACCACAGAACTCATAATATTCTACATCTCATTTGAGGCAACCCTAATCCCAACATTAATCCTAATCACACGATGAGGGAGTCAACCAGAGCGCCTAAGCGCTGGCATCTACCTCCTCTTCTACACACTAATCAGCTCCCTCCCACTGCTAGTTGCAATCCTATACCTACACTCACAAACAGGCACCCTCCACTTCCCCACCTTAAAGCTATCCCCCCACCCCACACCACTATCACCAACCAACCACTGATCCACCCTCCTCCTCAACACAGCCCTACTCACTGCCTTCATAGTAAAAGCTCCCCTATATGGCCTCCACCTGTGACTCCCCAAAGCCCACGTAGAGGCCCCCATCGCAGGGTCCATACTACTCGCCGCCCTGCTCCTTAAACTAGGAGGATATGGCATCATACGCATCACCTGCTTAACAAACTTAGCCCCAAACAGCCTACTACACTACCCATTCATAACCCTCGCCCTGTGGGGGGCACTCATAACTAGCTCAATCTGCCTACGCCAAATCGACCTAAAATCACTCATCGCCTACTCCTCCGTAAGCCACATAGGCCTAGTTATCGCCGCATGCATAATCCAAACACACTGATCCTTCTCCGGAGCAATAATCCTTATAATTTCCCACGGCTTAACCTCTTCAATACTATTCTGCCTAGCCAACACAAACTACGAACGCACACATAGCCGCATCCTCCTTATAACCCAAGGACTACAACCCCTCCTCCCCCTAATAGCCACCTGATGACTACTAGCCAACCTAACAAACATAGCCCTACCCCCTACCACAAACCTAATAGCAGAGTTAAGCATCATAGTCGCACTATTCAACTGATCCCCCCCAACCATCCTCCTAACCGGAACTGCCACACTACTAACCGCCTCATACACCCTATTCATGCTAACAACAACCCAACGAGGAACACTACCCCCACACATCACAACACTCCAGAACTCAACCACACGAGAACACCTACTAATAATCCTCCACCTCCTCCCCATACTCCTCCTTATCTTAAAGCCAGAATTAATCTCCGGGCCCCTCTCATGCAAGTATAGTTTAAACCAAACATTAGACCGTGACCCTAAAAATAGAAGTTAAACTCTTCTTACCTGCCGAGGGGAGGTTCAACCAACAAGAACTGCTAACTCTTGCATCTGAGTCTAAAACCTCAGCCCCCTTACTTTTAAAGGATAATAGCAATCCACTGGTCTTAGGAGCCACCCATCTTGGTGCAAATCCAAGTAAAAGTAATGGAAACAACCCTACTCCTTACAACCCTCATACTCCTCACACTCACAACCATCCTAACACCCTCCCTCCTCCCCCTCATCTCAAAAGACTTCCAAAACTCCCCCAAAACCATCACCCTCACTATCAAATACGCCTTTCTCATCAGCCTAGTGCCCATAACACTCTTCATACAATCAGGGCTAGACAGCGTCACCTCACACTGAGAATGAAAATTCATCATAAACTTCAAAATCCCCCTCAGCTTCAAAATAGACCAGTACTCCACACTATTCTTTCCCATCGCCCTATTCGTAACATGGTCCATCCTACAATTCGCAACATCATACATATCATCAGATCCACACATCACAAAGTTCTTCTCCTACCTAACAACATTCCTAATTGCCATACTAACACTAACAATCGCCAACAATATCTTCCTTCTCTTCATCGGTTGAGAGGGAGTCGGCATCATATCATTCCTACTAATCAGCTGATGGCACGGGCGAGCAGAAGCCAACACAGCGGCCCTACAAGCCGTGCTCTACAATCGAATCGGTGACATCGGACTTATCCTAAGCATAGCATGACTCGCCTCCACCCTAAACACCTGAGAAATACAGCACATATTCTCACCCACAAAAACCCCAACACTTCCCCTACTAGGCCTCATCCTAGCCGCCACAGGAAAATCAGCCCAATTCGGCCTCCACCCCTGACTACCTGCCGCCATAGAGGGCCCCACTCCAGTATCCGCTCTACTCCACTCAAGCACAATAGTAGTTGCCGGAATCTTCCTGCTAATCCGCACCCACCCACTACTGGCTAACAACAAAACTGCCCTCACCTTATGCCTATGCCTAGGCGCCACATCCACCCTATTCGCCGCTATCTGCGCCCTCACACAAAACGATATCAAAAAAATCATTGCCTTCTCCACATCCAGTCAACTAGGACTAATAATAGTCACCATCGGACTCAACCTCCCCCAACTAGCCTTCCTCCACATCTCAACCCACGCCTTCTTTAAGGCCATACTATTCCTGTGCTCAGGATCAATTATCCACAGCCTAAATGGAGAACAAGACATCCGAAAGATAGGCGGCTTACAAAAAATACTCCCAACAACCACATCCTGCCTAACAATCGGAAATCTTGCACTAATAGGGACCCCATTCCTAGCAGGATTTTTCTCAAAAGACCTCATCATCGAAAACCTAAACACCTCCTACCTCAACGCCTGAGCCCTCCTCATAACCCTCCTAGCCACAGCCTTTACCGCCACATATAGCCTGCGAATAACCCTCATAGTACAAACAGAGTCCGCCCGCATGCCAACAATCACCCCAATAAACGAAAACGACCCACAAATCATAAACCCGATCACCCGCCTAGCCCTAGGAAGCATCACAGCAGGCCTATTAATTACATCCTACCTAACCCCCACACAAACCCCCCCAATAACAATACCCCTCCTAACAAAAACCGCAGCCATCCTAGTAACAACCTTGGGCATCATCCTCGCCCTAGAGCTCACAGCCTCAACCCACACCATAACCCCACCAAAACAAAACAGCCTCCTAAACTTCTCCTCCACACTAGGATACTTCAACCTCCTAACCCACCGCCCAAGCTCCTCAACCCTCCTCAACTCTGGACAAAAACTCGCCAACCACTTAATCGACCTCTCCTGGTACAAAAAGATAGGACCAGAGGGACTCGCCAACCTACAGATCGCAGCAACCAAAGCCTCAACCACATTCCACAAAGGACTGATCAAAACATACCTAGGGTCTTCCGCACTATCCATCCTAATCGCCCTACTACTCCTATAACATCCAAACCCAATGGCCCCAAACCTACGAAAATCCCACCCCCTGCTAAAAATAGTAAACAGCTCCCTAATCGACCTGCCAACCCCCTCAAACATCTCCGCCTGATGAAACTTCGGATCCCTCCTAGGAATCTGCCTAGCAACACAAATCCTAACCGGCCTACTCCTAGCCACCCACTACACCGCAGACACCTCCCTAGCCTTCTCATCCGTAGCCAACACATGCCGAAACGTACAATACGGATGACTAATCCGCAACCTCCACGCAAACGGAGCCTCATTCTTCTTCATCTGCATCTACCTACACATCGCCCGAGGTTTCTACTACGGCTCATACCTATACAAAGAAACCTGAAACACCGGGGTAATCCTCCTACTCACCCTCATAGCAACAGCCTTCGTCGGCTACGTCCTACCATGAGGCCAAATATCATTCTGAGGGGCTACAGTCATCACAAACCTATTCTCCGCCATCCCCTACATTGGACAAACCCTAGTAGAGTGGGCCTGAGGCGGTTTCTCTGTAGACAACCCCACCTTAACCCGATTCTTTGCCCTCCACTTCCTCCTCCCCTTCATAATCGCAGGCTTAGCCCTCATCCACCTAACCTTCCTCCACGAATCAGGATCAAATAACCCCCTAGGTATCTCATCGAACTGTGACAAAATCCCGTTCCACCCATACTTCTCCCTAAAGGACCTCCTAGGATTTGCGATCATACTACTCCTCCTCACCACCCTCGCCTTATTTTCACCCAACCTATTAGGAGACCCCGAAAACTTTACCCCAGCAAACCCCCTAGTAACCCCCCCACACATTAAACCCGAATGGTACTTCCTATTCGCATATGCAATCCTACGCTCAATCCCTAACAAGCTGGGAGGAGTCCTGGCCCTAGCCGCCTCTGTACTGATCCTATTCCTGAGCCCCCTACTCCACAAATCCAAACAACGCACCATGGCCTTTCGCCCAATCTCTCAACTTCTCTTCTGAGCTCTGGCTGCCAACCTATTTATCCTAACATGAGTTGGAAGCCAACCAGTAGAACACCCATTTATCATCATCGGACAGCTAGCATCACTAACCTACTTCACCATTATCCTCATCCTATTCCCCATCACCTCCTCCCTAGAAAACAAAATCCTCAACTAACTCTAATAGTTTACAAAAAACATTGGTCTTGTAAGCCAAAGAATGAAGGTCGCCCCTTCTTAGAGTTTCAACCAAACAAAAACCACCCACACTACCCTAAACTAAACCAAACACTAACGACACGCCCCACAAAAGCCCCCACTCAAAGAGACGCCCCCCCTACCCCCCCACAGGTAGCTGCGGGCTTAATTATATACAGACTATGTGTATCGGGCATTATAAGATTATCCCTTATACATTACATTGACTGATTGGGTGGCTGAGCGTTTTATGTTTTATCTCATACACTGTACTTACGGATAGTTGGTGGTACCGCTCTGCTTTGCTTCTTGGAATGATGCCTTAATGCCTTTAGCAAAGGGCCTCAATGGTTTGAAGTCAAGGTAAGACTGTCCTCACGTTCAGTTAGCTTTCAAGAATACGGATGTGCTTAGGTGTTAGTGGACTGGGCTGCATCCAGGTCATTGTACCTAGTTAATTTTCTTGGGGCACTACCTTCAGGTATTAGGTTGTCTATTGATTGGGCTCCCACACCAAGGGCTCCCCTACTTGGTGACTCGTAAGCGTATACCCTGACAGGCCTCAGGCTCTTTCTTTCCCCCTACACCCTGGCACCTCTTGCCTTCTATGCGCATCTGGTTCCTCGGTCAGGGCCATCAACTGTTTGGTCGAGCGTCCTATTATCTTCAAAGTCATCGCCTCTAGTCTGCGTACTCTTCGTTTCGTAATCTCGGCATTTCGATCCTCTCTGGGGCTTCTGGTATTTTTTTCCGGGGCCTTTCACAACACATTTCCTTTCTGTCGTCACCTATTCCGTCGACAATGTACCCTATGTCCTGCGGTCTGTTTTTTGGCTCTCATGAGTTAATTAATGATATGGTTGTAATGCTAGCCTGGTGGCGTTCAGCTTTCAACACTGATGCACTTTGAATTGCATTTGGTTATGGTATTCTCACTATCCCCTTACTATGATACTATTCGTTTAATGGTTGTTGGACATATTTCTTATTATTTCATTTCCTCTCAAAACACCAATAAACACCAAACAAACATCCATAAACATTAAACAAAGTAGGAAATTTCCAAACAAATCTTTATTAACACCACAAACAAACAAACACGCTGCTTAATTTGTGAGTCATCCTACATTATTTTTTTGTTAAAACTTTTATTATTTTGTTTAATTTTTTATCCACACAAAACAATCACTATTTTGCTCCAAACAACTTTTTTAGCCACCAACCCCACCCTCACAAATCAGAAAAAGAGGACTAAACCTCTGTCACCAACTCCCAAAGCTGGTATTTTAAACTAAACTATTTTCTGACCCTAAACAGCCCGAATAGCTCCACGAGATAGACCCCGCACAAGCTCTAACACCACAAACAACGTCAGCAACAACCCCCAACCTCCCCCCAAATAAATCCCCTCCCCACGAGAATAAAACAAAGCCACCCCACTAAAATCCAACCGAGCAAAAAATACCCCTACACTGTCGACAGTGCCCACCTCAAACCCCCCACCCCACCCCCAAACAACAAACCCCACCCCAACAACCAAGACAAGCCCTAAAAGACACCCCACAGTACGCCAACCCCCCCAAACCTGTGGAAATGGATCCGCCGCTAACGACACAGAATACACAAAAACCACCAACATCCCACCCAAATAGACCATAAAAAGCACTAAAGACACAAAAGAAACCCCTAAGCTCACCAACCACCCGCATCCCATAACAGACCCAAAAACCAACCCAACAACCCCATAGTGGGGGGACGGGTTAGAGGCAACCAACAACGCCGCCAAAACAAAACCAACCCCTAAAAGTAACACAAAGTAGGTCATAAAGTTCTTACTTGGATCAACCCAAGGCCTATGGTCTGAAAAACCATCGTTGTACTGCTCAACTACAAGAACCACACAACAAACCAACCCCATATAAGCCCCCACTCAAAGAGACGCCCCCCCTACCCCCCCACAGGTAGCTGCGGGCTTAATTATATACAGACTATGTGTATCGGGCATTATAAGATTATCCCTTATACATTACATTAATTCTTTTAGGGTTGAGCGTTTTATGTTTTATCTCATACACTGTACTTACGGATAGTTGGTGGTACCGCTCTGCTTTGCTTCTTGGAATGATGCCTTAATGCCTTTAGCAAAGGGCCTCAATGGTTTGAAGTCAAGGTAAGACTGTCCTCACGTTCAGTTAGCTTTCAAGAATACGGATGTGCTTAGGTGTTAGTGGACTGGGCTGCATCCAGGTCATTGTACCTAGTTAATTTTCTTGGGGCACTACCTTCAGGTATTAGGTTGTCTATTGATTGGGCTCCCACACCAAGGGCTCCCCTACTTGGTGACTCGTAAGCGTATACCCTGACAGGCCTCAGGCTCTTTCTTTCCCCCTACACCCTGGCACCTCTTGCCTTCTATGCGCATCTGGTTCCTCGGTCAGGGCCATCAACTGTTTGGTCGAGCGTCCTATTATCTTCAAAGTCATCGCCTCTAGTCTGCGTACTCTTCGTTTCGTAATCTCGGCATTTCGATCCTCTCTGGGGCTTCTGGTATTTTTTTCCGGGGCCTTTCACAACACATTTCCTTTCTGTCGTCACCTATTCCGTCGACAATGTACCCTATGTCCTGCGGTCTGTTTTTTGGCTCTCATGAGTTAATTAATGATATGGTTGTAATGCTAGCCTGGTGGCGTTCAGCTTTCAACACTGATGCACTTTGAATTGCATTTGGTTATGGTATTCTCACTATCCCCTTACTATGATACTATTCGTTTAATGGTTGTTGGACATATTTCTTATTATTTCATTTCCTCTCAAAACACCAATAAACACCAAACAAACATCCATAAACATTAAACAAAGTAGGAAATTTCCAAACAAATCTTTATTAACACCACAAACAAACAAACACGCTGCTTAATTTGTGAGTCATCCTACATTATTTTTTTGTTAAAACTTTCTTACCTTTTTTACAATACCACCCAGCCAAAATGCCAATCCATTCTATTTTTTTTACTTAATTTATTTATTTAACATTCATCACACAACCCACGCCGCACTAAACTCCCCAAACAAAACAAAACTAACAAAACAAAACATCCT